ATTATTGCAGGTCAATCGATTGGAGAACCGGGTACTCAATTAACATTACGAACTTTTCATACCGGAGGAGTATTCACGGGGGGTACTGCAGAACATGTGCGAGCCCCATCTAATGGAAAAATAAAATTCAATGAGGACTTGGTTCATCCGACACGTACACGTCATGGGCATCCCGCCTTTCTATGTTCTATAGACTTGTATGTAACTATTGAGAGTGAAGATATTCTACATAATGTGAATATTCCACCCAAAAGTTTGCTTTTAGTTCAAAACGATCAATATGTAGAATCAGAACAAGTAATTGCTGAGATTCGCGCAGGAATATCCACTTTGAATTTTAAAGAGAAGGTTCGAAAACATATTTATTCTGATTCAGACGGAGAAATGCACTGGAGTACCGATGTCTATCATGCACCCGAATTTACATATGGTAATGTTCATCTATTACCAAAAACAAGTCATTTATGGATATTATTAGGAGGGCCGTGCAGGTCCAGTCTAGTCTACCTTTCGATCCACAAGGATCAGGATCAAATGAATGCGCATTCTCTTTCTGGCAAGCCAAGATATACTTCTAACCTCTCAGTAACCAATGATCAGGCGAGGCAGAAATTGTTTAGTTCGGATTTTTATGGTCAAAAAGAAGATAGGATTCCTGATTATTCAGACCTTAATCGAATCATATGTACTGGTCAGTATAATCTCGTATATTCGCCTATTCTTCACGGGAATTCTGATTTATTGTCAAAAAGGCGAAGAAATAAATTCATCATTCCACTACACTCGATTCAAGAACTCGAGAATGAACTAATGCCCTGTTCAGGTATCTCGATTGAAATCCCCGTAAATGGTATTTTCCGTCGAAATAGTATTCTTGCTTATTTCGATGATCCTCGATACAGAAGAAAGAGTTCGGGCATTATTAAATATGGGACTATAGAAACGCATTCAGTCATCAAAAAAGAGGATTTGATTGAGTATCGAGGAGTCAAGGAATTTAGGCCAAAATACCAAATGAAAGTAGATCGATTTTTTTTCATTCCTGAAGAGGTGCATATCTTGCCCGGATCTTCTTCCATAATGGTACGGAACAATAGTATCGTTGGGGTCGATACACAAATCACCTTAAATCTAAGAAGCCGAGTCGGTGGGTTGGTCCGGGTGGAGAGAAAAAAAAAACGAATTGAACTGAAAATCTTTTCTGGAGATATCCATTTTCCTGGAGAGACGGATAAGATATCCAGACATACCGGCGTTTTGATACCACCAGGAACAGGAAAAAGAAATTCCAAGGAATACAAAAAAGTTAAAAATTGGATCTATGTCCAACGAATTACACCTAGTAAGAAAAGGTTTTTTGTTTTAGTTCGACCTGTCGTCACATATGAAATAACGGACGGTATAAATTTAGGAACCCTTTTTCCACCGGATCCATTGCAGGAAAGGGATAATGTGCAACTTCGAATTGTCAATTATATCCTTTATGGAAATGGCAAACCGATTCGAGGAATTTCTGACACAAGTATTCAATTAGTTCGGACTTGTTTAGTATTGAATTGGAACCAAGACAAAAAAAGTTCTTCTTGCGAAGAAGCCCGTGCTTCTTTTGTTGAAATAAGGACAAATGGTTTGATTCGACATTTCCTAAGAATCAACTTAGTGAAATCCCCTATTTCATATATCGGAAAAAGGAATGATCCGTCGGGGTCAGGATTGCTCTCTGATAATGGATCAGATTGTACCAATATCAACCCCTTTTCTGCCATTTATTCCTATTCCAAGGCAAAAATTCAACAATCTCTTAACCAACCTCAAGGAACTATTCATACGTTGTTGAATAGAAATAAGGAATGTCAGTCGTTGATAATTTTGTCAGCAGCCAATTGTTCTCGAATGGAGCCATTCAAAGATGTAAAATATCACAGTGTGATAAAAGAATCAATTAAAAAAGATCCCCTAATTCCAATTAGGAATTCATTGGGCCCTTTAGGAACATGCCTTCCAATTGAGAATTTTTATTCATCTTACCATTTAATAACTCATAATCAGATCTTAGTAACTAAATATTTGCAACTTGACAATTTAAAACAGACTTTTCAAGTGATTAAATTAAAATATTATTTAATGGATGAAAATGGAAAAATTTTTAATCCCGATCCATGCCGTAACATTATTTTAAATCCATTCAATTTGAATTGGTCTTTTCTCCATCACAATTATTGTGCAGAGACATCTAAAATAATTAGTCTTGGACAGTTTATTTGTGAAAATGTATGTATAGCCAAAAATGGACCGCCCCTCAAATCGGGTCAAGTTATACTTGTTCAAGTTGACTCGATAGTGATACGATCAGCTAAGCCTTATTTGGCCACCCCCGGAGCAACTGTTCATGGCCATTATGGGGAAACCCTTTACGAAGGAGATACATTAGTTACATTTATATATGAAAAATCGAGATCTGGTGATATAACACAGGGTCTTCCAAAAGTAGAACAGGTCT